TATATGTAAATCCTAGATGTGAAAAGAAAATATGCGGAATTAAAAAAAAAATAGCTAAGCTTAAATCAATATGTTGAAATAAGCAATGATTAAGTGCCCATTATATAGAAATAATGAATCGTAAATTAAATTAAATAGAGTTCTGGTTCGAATTCCATAGGATCCATAGGATAAGTATTGTCTATAATGATAGATAAATGAAAAGGCTTCCTGACGATTTTTTATTCATCTACTTGATTTGATATTTAAAAAAAAAAATCGATTTTATTTTAAAAATGCCTTAGTTGAACTTGAAAATCCACTCATTGAAACTGAAAAGCAAATAAGTAAACAATTAAATTGGATTCGTTGGATGGTACCAACAAAATGGAGTGCTAAACCCCGTTCGTTTCGTATTGAATTGAATTAATCGATCACCTTGCTATCGAACATTTATTTTGGATTCCAAATTTTTTGAAAAAGAAATTCGACATATTTTTTATTTTTATTTATTATTATGAGAATCAATCCTACTACTTCTGGTCCTGGAGTTTCCGCGTTTGAAAAAAAGACCCTGGGGCGGATCGCTCAAATCATTGGCCCGGTGCTAGATGTAGCCTTTCCACCGGGCAAGATGCCAAATATTTACAACGCTTTGGTAGTTAAGGGGCGAGATGCTGTTGGACAACAAATTAATGTGACTTGTGAAGTCCAGCAATTATTAGGAAATAATCGAGTTCGAGCTGTAGCTATGAGTGCTACAGATGGTTTAATGAGAGGGATGGAAGTGATTGACACGGGAGCTCCTCTAAGTGTTCCAGTCGGCGGGGCGACTCTAGGACGAATTTTTAACGTGCTTGGAGAACCTGTTGATGATTTAGGTCCTGTAGATACTCGCACAACATCCCCTATTCATAGATCTGCCCCTGCCTTTATACAATTAGATACAAAATTATCTATTTTTGAAACAGGAATTAAAGTAGTAGATCTTTTAGCCCCTTATCGGCGTGGGGGAAAAATAGGACTTTTCGGGGGAGCTGGGGTGGGGAAAACAGTACTAATTATGGAATTAATTAACAACATTGCGAAAGCTCATGGAGGTGTATCCGTATTTGGCGGAGTAGGGGAACGTACTCGTGAAGGAAATGATCTTTACATGGAAATGAAAGAATCTGGAGTAATTAATGAAGAAAATATTGCAGAATCGAAGGTAGCTCTAGTCTATGGTCAGATGAATGAACCACCGGGAGCTCGTATGAGAGTTGGTTTGACTGCCCTAACTATGGCGGAATATTTCCGGGATGTTAATGAACAAGACGTACTTCTATTTATTGATAATATCTTCCGTTTCGTCCAAGCAGGATCAGAGGTATCTGCTTTATTGGGTAGAATGCCTTCCGCTGTGGGTTATCAACCCACTCTTAGTACCGAAATGGGTTCTTTACAAGAAAGAATTACTTCTACCAAAGAAGGATCCATAACTTCCATTCAAGCTGTTTATGTACCTGCGGACGATTTGACTGACCCCGCTCCTGCCACGACATTTGCGCATTTAGATGCTACTACTGTACTATCAAGAGGATTAGCCGCTAAAGGTATCTATCCAGCAGTAGATCCTTTAGATTCAACATCAACTATGCTCCAACCTCAGATTGTTGGTGAAGAACATTATGAAACTGCGCAAAGAGTTAAACAAACTTTACAACGTTACAAAGAACTTCAGGACATTATAGCTATCCTTGGGTTGGACGAATTATCCGAAGAGGATCGCTTAACTGTAGCAAGAGCACGAAAAATCGAGCGCTTCTTATCTCAACCCTTTTTCGTAGCAGAAGTATTTACGGGTTCCCCGGGGAAATACGTCGGTCTAGCAGAAACAATTAGAGGGTTTAAATTGATCCTTTCCGGAGAATTAGATGGTCTCCCTGAACAGGCCTTTTATTTGGTAGGGAACATTGATGAAGCTACAGCGAAGGCTACGACTTTAGAAACGGAGAACAACTTGAAGAAATGACCTTAAATCTTTGTGTACTGACTCCCAATCGAATTGTTTGGGATTCAGAAGTGAAAGAAATCATTTTATCTACCAATAGTGGACAAATTGGCGTATTACAAAATCACGCGCCTATTGCTACGGCTGTCGATATTGGTATTTTGAGAATACGTCTTAACGAACAATGGTTAACGATGGCTCTGATGGGCGGTTTTGCTAGAATAGGCAATAATGAGATTACTATTTTAGTAAATGATGCGGAGAAGGGTAGTGACATTGATCCACAAGAAGCTCAGCAAACTCTTGAAATAGCAGAAGCTAGCTTAAGGAAAGCAGAAGGAAAGAGACAAATAATTGAGGCAAATCTAGCTCTTAGACGAGCTAGAGCCCGAGTAGAGGCTATCACTGTGATTTCGTAACTAGTTAGTGCCTTCCGAATAATCAATAATCATCAAAGGAACTTCTGTATAAACAGAAGTTCTGTTTATACACCCTATTTTTTATTTTTCTAATTTTATAAATAGAATCATAAGTGGAATCGGATTCTAAATACAAGGAAAAATTTTTGAATTCAAAAAACAAAAAAATGAAATATAAAAGAATGGAAAAAAGAAAAAATTAATAAAACAAGATGGATAGAAAAACTTATTAGATACCATTGATTTTGATATCTAATAAGGTCTACCTACTATTGGATTTGAACCAATGACTCCCGCCGTATGAAAGCAATACTCTAACCACTGAGTTAAGTAGGTCTTTTATAATCACAAAGAGAAAGAAATGGAACTCGTCGCATCGACGGATTATAAATGGAATATCATTTATAAGCAATACCAATCAAACATATCGCACAAATAAGATGTTGCATCATGGAATATTTATCTTGACAAGAGATTGTCGACATGATAAAATATGTATCAAAAGCACAAGGGCTATAGCTCAGTTAGGTAGAGCACCTCGTTTACACGCGCGCCAATGTTTTTCAGAGGAGTACATCATGTAATCAAAAGACTTATTGAGAAGGTAATGTCTTACTCCATGACTTTTAGGGAATAAGAGAACAATAGCTTGACAAAGGGGTTGGTCTAATTTAGGTGCTCTTTTTAGCCGCCAAATAGAACCCATCTTAGATTTCGATTTAAGATATTGATAAGGTTAATGCCCAGTTTATTCAATGCTAGGCATAATGAGTATAAGGACCTCAAAAATTCTCTTTTTGGCCTATCCTATGAACTTTAAGGTGTATGAAGTTTCATATTTGATTCTTTATTAAGCAGAAGCGGGGCAATGGAGACTTCATTTAACTTAGGTTGATCTAAGCCAAAAGCAGACCTACGTCAGGGTAGTCCTTCTTTGAAACACTTTGGTAATGCTCTCTGATCGGAATCTAAATAATAAATCAGAGCAGGGGGAGCCATCGTCTTATCTTTCTGTCAAGAGAATTATGGTAGACTAAATGATTAGTTATATCAATTAATGTATCAGTTAATGAAAGAGCCCAATGCAAAAAAATGCATGTTGGGTCTTTGAAGCAGTTCAAATCATTTTTATTACAATAAGTTTGATCTGTTTTACCGAGAAGGTCTACGGTTCGAGTCCGTATAGCCCTAAAAGAAAATGAAAAAAAAAGGGGCATTTCAATAGATCCAATCGGTATTTTTTCTAATCTTGACTAAACAAACCAAATTTTCTTCATTAGTAATCTACGATTAATTACATATTCATTTTCCTCTCCTACTCTCCGCACGCAATACAATTCCGCAATACAATAAAAGAGTTAGTGATACTTCTTTGCCTTTGGAATACCTATATAACCTTAGTTGATTTTTATAATCAAAATCATTCCATGAACTCGGTTAAAAACACACTTCAACCTAATCTAACAAAAATGGAATCCACTAGTAATAAGTTACATGGGTTTAGGAAAAACTTACTCTGTTTCTATATTTAGTTTAGGAACAGTCGAAGTTTGAAAAATAAAGATCTTTGCTAACTTTCATTGTTAACATTGTAAAATAGGTTTTTCTTGGTATATGTTACTTGATAAAATAAAGCGCAAAACAAAAGAGTTTTTTGCTGTATTAAATCAATAGAAATTCCTAAATCAATAATCAATACTAAATCAATACTCAATAGAAGTTCCTATTCTAATAATAATAATATATATTTATTATTATTAGAATATATATTTTCAATATTATTTCTATTTTAATATTATTTCTATTTCTATATATATAGAATAGAATATTAGTAGAATAGAAATTATAGAATAATAATTGAAATATTATTGTATAATATAATAATTTATCTAATAAATATCGAATAGATAGATTTTAATAAATTAATAAATACTTAATAATTTCAATACTTTCAATACTTAAAAAAAAAATCGAAAATTAAGAATTCAATTTTGAATTCCTTGTTTTCGATTTTTTTTTCTATTTTACAGAGAATCCGGAGTGGGGTGAAAAAGCGAGAATAAAGTCTTATCCGTATAAGAGCAATAAGCAATATATTTATACTATATCAAGATCGAAATCAATTTGAAGTAAATAGAAACATTATCGTGAATGAATATTGAAAGGAGACATGTACCACAAACGAGACATGTAACACAGCAACCAAAGAAAACGAGTTGGTTCAACAAAAATAAATTGTTAAGAGTTATGAATCAGTTGACAATTAATTCCAATTCGACTCGACTAATCTAGTCTATTTCCCTCATTCATAGGAGTGTACCTATGGTTCTGCTTTACGAATATGATATTTTCTGGACATTTCTAATAATATCAAGCGTTATTCCTATTTTGGCATTTCGAATTTCCGGAGTTTTATCCCCCATTACCAAAGGTCCAGAGAAACTTTCTAGTTATGAATCGGGTATAGAACCAATGGGCGATGCTTGGTTACAATTTCGAATCCGTTATTATATGTTTGCTCTAGTTTTTGTTGTTTTTGATGTTGAAACAGTTTTTCTTTATCCATGGGCAATGAGTTTCGATGTATTAGGAGTATCTGTATTTATAGA